CGCTACCAAGCTGCGCTACATCCCTTTGTAATTCATTTCCAATGTTATTGTAAATAATACCCGTTTTGTTTTCCACATAGTTTAATTTCATTTTTTCCATTCATATCCATTATCATTTTTTTTTTTTGAATTTTCGATCTGATATCTTTTATTATTTGATATCTTATATTATATAATAAGAAACTTAGACAAAATGTATTAGAATAAAAAAAAGAGTAGTTATTACAATAAAGAAACAATAAATAATAAAGAAGGAGGATTCAAAATCAAATGCGAGATCTAAAAACATATCTCTCCGTGGCACCGGTAATAAGTACTCTATGGTTTGCGTCTTTAGCAGGCCTATTGATAGAGATCAATCGTTTTTTCCCAGATGGATTGACATTGCCTTTCTAGTTATCAACGCGTGGGGGAGAAGGTCAAGAAGATTAGAGATACAATTAAAGATCTGTGACTATGAACCCCCTCCTTTTTTTTATTTAATTTGAATAAGTTAGAAAAGAAAAAAACGTGGATTCAACTTCAGTAAAACCGGGAACTCGGGATACGCGCTTCCAGTAAATTAACGTCAATTAAATGAAAATTAAGAATTAAGAGTAAAGAAGGGAGGTAGAAATGGAGTTAGTGCAATAGTATTCTACAAGACGCTTAAATGAATTACTGTGATTCTCATCGAAACTTTTCGTTGAGATAGAGTTTAAAATCTTTGTATTACTTATTATTAATATAATTCAAACTATATTAGTTGCAATGAAATTTTTCATAATTTGGATTTCGAATTAGCAACTTCACTTCTTTTTCCTTCCTTTCTTCGTCACTTCAGATCGCAGAGTTGAATGAATAAAAAATCCCAAAATCCTAAGGAGGTTTATGGCCAAGGGAAAAGATGTTCGAGTAAGGATTATTTTAGAATGTACCGGTTGTGTTCGAAAGACTGTTAATAAGAAATCAACAGGCATTTCAAGATATATTACTCAAAAGAATCGACACAATACGCCCAGTCGATTGGAATTGAGAAAATTCTGTCCCTATTGTTCCAAACATACAATTCACGGGGAAATAAAGAACTAGATGGAATCGATCGCTTGCGTCTTACCTTTTCAAGGAAGATGAAACTGATATAAAGAACATATTCTATATTCTATATAGAATAATATAGTAGAGAATAGAATAATAGAGTATAGAAGGAATACTATAGAATCTTATCGAATATATTATGATAGAATATATTAGGGTAATATATATTCGAAATTCGAATTCTATCTAAATTCTATATAAATAAATAGATTTTAAAGAAATATATTAAATAAATGGAGAAATAGATTCTATTAAATATAGGTAATTAGGAATATATATTCTATTTAAATATTATATTCAATTATTATATTCAATCGAATATTATTTAATTAAAATAATAACTAATTAAATATTAATTAGTTAATTAAATAGTTAATTAAAATTGAATATAATTCAAAATAATTCAAAATAGAATTAAAAAACAAAATATTCAATAATAAAGAATAAAGAAAAGATATAAAAAAGATAAAAAAATATTCAATACTCTAACTATTAAATATAAAAAAAAATCCTATATTCTGAATTCGAAATCATTTTTGATCCAATTGAACGAAATAGGATTTTTGAAATAAGGAATAAACAAACCATGGATAAATCCAAACGACTTTTCTCGAAGTCCAAGCCCAAGCGATCTTTTCGTAGGCGTTTGCCCCCGATCCAATCGGGGGATCGAATTGATTATAGAAACGTGAGTTTAATTAAGCGATTTATTAGTCAACAAGGAAAAATATTATCTAGACGGGTGAATAGATTGAGTTTAAAACAACAACGATTAATTACTATTGCTATAAAACAAGCTCGTATTTTATCTTTGTTACCTTTTCGTAAACAAAAAAAAAAAAAGCGAGTTGGTCACTCTAACTACTGATCTTAGAACCAGCAAAAAAAATTAATAGGCTTACTCAAATTGAAATTGGATCAAAATTCCAATTCGAATTCAACCATAGATTGAAGTTTTGTTCAAAAAATCTGAAAATCAAAATTGGATTTTCGTGTCGTAAAAAAACAAAACGACTTCGGGGAGAAGAAACATTTTTTTTGTTGAATGTTTTGTTTAGTTTGACTACTTTACTTGATCATATTATCATCCGATTTTATCGTACGAATTTCTATTCTACCTTCCCAGAATTCATTTCCAAAAAATTCCGTGTAAAAAATTCTATGGATTCCTTACAATTTCCTTATTTTCTAATGTCATCGGAAATTGTATAAAGAAATTTCCTATTTAATATAGCTATTTGTGCAAGTATTTTACGATTAAGAATCAATTGTCTCTTGTACAGATTATTTATAAATATACTATAACTATAAGTTATTTTATTTCCGCGAATTACTGCATTTATCCGAGTGACCCACAAACGACGAAAATTGCTTTTCTCTTTATCTCTATCTCGATCGGCCGAAACCAAAGCTCTTATGTTTTGTTGAGTAATACTTTGAGTAAGCCTTGAATGAGCCCCGCGAAAGTTTGATATGAATAAACGAATTTTTGTTCTACGTCTCCGCGCTGTATATCCTCGTCTAGTTCTCGTCATTGAATACACGAAACTTTGATGAATAACTAATTGGTTTCGTTTCTTTCAGTTATTCTTTTTAACCTTTATCTAGAATAACAAAACGGATTTTTCCAATGTATAAAATAAGAATTCCAGCGGCTTTTGCTACTATAACCTTCCCAACCACGATTTTTTTTTTGGAGACATTTCATCTCGAATCTCGAAATAAGAATAAGAAACTGTCTTGATATTAGGTCTTAAACACAAACAAAAATAGAATAAATAAAAATAAGCAATAAATAGAAATAGATAAATAAATAGTGGGTTCCATCGTTTCTATGGTTACTTCTTAAACGGTGAGGTCTTCTCTATACACCGGAGCCCCCTTCTGCATTTAATCAATGCTATTGTTAACGTGTACAGTTCACATTCTTTTGCTCTACCTATGAATTATCCAGTAATAGGTCTTTCACAAGGAAATCTATCTATATAGTAACGGTATTAAATTATGAGGATTAGCTAATTCGTTGACCTTCTTAGGCCGCTCTTGCAAGAGTAGGGGCATAAATTTTCAGCCTTTTTTGAACTTTTACTAAGATTTTCCCTGCTTAATGGATAATCATTTGTTACCAATGGGAAATTCTTTCTTGTTTTAAATTGAAAGTGGAGGTGATTGAATTTGCACCAATGAAACCATAAATTTGATACACAATAGACGAATCTGACAGATCTTTTTTTTTTTATTTTTTAGATAATGAAGGGCATTCTTCTATTCTATCCTATTCATCCGTACTGATACAGATAGTGGAAAAATTGTTCCTTTCTTTTGTTTTGTCCAAGCAGATGATCTAAACAAGTCGCACATACACCCTAGTACATGTTCCTCGGCGCTGAGGGCATCCCCCAAGAGCGGGGGCTTTGGTAACATTTCTAATTGGCTGTCTTGTGTTTCTAATAAGTTGTTTAATAGTTGGCATCTTGAATCGTATGCATAATGGGCTGGTTTTAATTGATGGTAACCAGATGATTCTTCATTTTTTCTCTATTAATATTCTATTAAGAAAAAAAATATCAAATTGCGATTTGCATGAAATTCCTGTTATTTCGTAGGCAAATCAAAAAGTCCTATACGATCAATAATTCCATGAAGTTGGGCTTCTGATGCTGAAAAAAAAACATCTCTTTCCAGGGCTGGGGTTATCAACCATAAGGGTTTTCTCGTTTTTTTTAGATAAGTATCTGTGACCAGTTCACGCAGTTCCACTAGTTCGTCTGAGTCCATGAAAAAGTCATCTAGTGATGACTCATAAAAACTAGCAAGAGGTTGATGAATCATTACCCTGATTATATAAGAACAAACGGGTTATTCTATCTCTTATAATCTAAAAAATAATAGAAATCTAATAAAAAAGAATATGCGATAAAATAAAAAAGAATAAGAAAAGACGATAGAATTGAACAACCGTACATGCATTGTTAGTGTTTTTGCATTGCATACGGCTTCACATTAGAATTCACTTTACCTTTCATCGAAAAAAATCTAGGCTTAAATCAGTAAATGATCCAATAACCACCCTTTCTTTAGGAAGAGGTAAAAAGCAAAAATACTATGGTGGTCCCGTTGCTTTATTTTATTAGTGATTTAGCAATCCCAAAGTTTCTTTTTTTTTTTTTTATTATTTGAAAAAAAAAAAGAAAGAATAATAGAATCTTTTTTTTTGTACTCTTTCATAACATAAATAGTGTTAAGATCGGTGTGAAAACAAAAACGTTTGTGACGCTGAAAGAGTCCCTGATAGAATAAAATCAGAAAGACCCTTAATATCCCATACGACTCTTTCGATACATAATCTAATGTTTAAAAAAAATTTCGTATATCTATATCGAATTCGAAATGCCATGCTGTTTTTACTTAATATTTATATTTCATATGGTGAAGGCATAGTTTTTTTCTTTCAAATAAAAACCCATTGGCGCCAAGCATGAGGGAATGCTGCACGTTTGTTAAGTGTTCCTCCAACCAGAATAAAAGATCCCGTTGAAGCAGCTAATCCCAGACATACTGTATGTACATCTGGTCGCACAAATTGCATAGTATCAAAAATACCTATTCCGGGTACTACCCATCCGCCAGGACAGTTTATAAACAAATACAAATCTGTGGTCCCGCTCTCTATACTGAGATATACCATAAGGCCCATAATTTGATTCGCGATCTCACTCTGAACCTCTTGACCTAAAAAAAGAAATCTTTGTTGATAAAGTCGGTTGATTGGGATAAAAGACTATCCCTCTATAAACCGTACATGCAACTTTTGTTGGATACGGTTCACCAAAAATCACGAAAATTTAAGAATCAATGTTTAGATTCCAGCCCTCCTTTTTTTGATACTGAGTACTTTTTAACCTTTATTTTGAATGAGGGGGCTTTTCTTCTATTTTTTAAGAAAGATGGGTTTTGACGTGTTTACTTAATAAACAAATTAATTAAACTTATCAAATTAACTTCTTATTGATGTATTCTTTCGTCGTGAGTGAATTCAAATCACGACGCCATTCTCTTGTTCCTGAGTGGGCTTCTTCAATTCTTTTAGGTTTGTGCCTCTATCGACTCCGAGTAAAGATCTGCCCGATTTGTATTTGCACACATAACGCAAATGCTCTAATACTACGTCTGTGTCTTTTTGTTTTTGTTATAACTTCTTTTTTTTTTCATTTGACGTATTCATTTTGGGTTTTCTAAACGTAGTCTGGATACTTCATTTTGTTGGGTTAAATAAGGCAACCATAAATTATTCTAATTGATAATATTAATTTGAGTACCTCAAAAGCATAGATCTAATTGAACTTGATTGCACTTCACGCTCCCAATTTTGGATGATTTAATCAATCTTTCTTGGGCGAAACAGAGGGATGTCTCAATCGGGTGAGAGAACGGGGTAATTCCGTATGACCCAATATATCTGACAAGTCGCACTATACGTCAACCCAATCAGCCTCTTCGTCCTCCGAATATTCAAAGGGCACTTTTGGAACACCAATAGGCATAAAAAATAATCCAATAAAAACCAAGAAGTAGTGGGGTTTCCTTTGATATGAAAACGTTTTTTGTTTTAAGAATATTGACTTTTCTAATTTTCGAATCTTTTAATAATATTTTGTAATATTTTATGCGTGTATTTCTATTAGAATTTCTATTTTGAATTTATAAAAAAATAGAAAAAAGAAATATATAGAATATAAGGAAGACAAAACGAATAGAGTCAAATTATTACGAATAAGTTCTTTGAATGATGAACAAATCTCTCTGTGTTCCCTCATATAAAATGGAGTCAGCTACCCGTTGCGTATTGGTACTTATCGGGGGTATAAAATTGATTTGCTTCTCTTTATTCAACTAAAAATTTAATAAAAATTAAAAAGGGAGATCCATAACATAGTTTTTTCAGTGCAATAAAGTTACATAGTCTTTCTTTTTCGTGAATATAAGGGGTATTTCCATGGGTTTGCCTTGGTATCGTGTTCATACCGTCGTATTGAATGATCCCGGTCGTTTACTGTCTGTCCATATAATGCATACAGCGTTGGTTGCCGGTTGGGCCGGTTCGATGGCTCTATATGAATTAGCAGTTTTTGATCCCTCTGACCCCTTTCTCGATCCGATGTGGAGACAAGGTATGTTCGTTATACCCTTCATGACTCGTTTAGGAATAACCAATTCGTGGGGTGGTTGGAATATCCCAGGAGGAACTATAAGCAATCCGGGTATTTGGAGTTATGAAGGTGTGGCTGGGGCACATATTGTGTTTTCTGGCTTGTGTTTCTTAGCAGCTATTTGGCATTGGGTGTATTGGGATCTAGAAATTTTTTTTGATGAGCGTACAGGAAAACCATCTTTGGATTTGCCCAAGATCTTTGGAATTCATTTATTTCTCTCAGGAGTAGCTTGCTTTGGGTTTGGCGCTTTTCATGTAAGCGGATTGTATGGTCCTGGAATATGGGTCTCCGATCCTTATGGATTAACTGGAAAGGTACAACCAGTAAGTCCAGCATGGGGTGTGGAAGGTTTTGATCCCTTTGTTCCGGGAGGAATAGCTTCTCATCATATTGCAGCGGGGACATTGGGAATATTGGCGGGCCTATTTCATCTTAGTGTCCGTCCGCCCCAACGTTTATACAAAGGATTACGTATGGGAAATATTGAAACTGTCCTTTCCAGTAGTATCGCTGCTGTCTTTTTTGCAGCCTTTGTTGTTGCTGGAACTATGTGGTATGGTTCAGCAACTACCCCGATTGAATTATTTGGTCCCACTCGTTATCAATGGGATCAAGGATACTTCCAGCAAGAAATATATCGAAGAGTTAGTGCCGGGTTAGCCGAAAATCAAAATTTATCCGAAGCTTGGTCGAAAATTCCCGAAAAATTAACTTTTTATGATTACATTGGCAATAATCCTGCAAAGGGTGGATTGTTCAGAGCAGGTTCGATGGACAATGGGGATGGAATAGCTGTAGGATGGTTAGGACATCCTATCTTTAGAGATAAAGAAGGGCGTGAACTTTTTGTACGCCGTATGCCTACTTTTTTTGAAACATTTCCAGTTGTTTTGGTAGACGGAGATGGAATTGTTAGAGCCGATGTTCCTTTTCGAAGGGCAGAGTCGAAGTATAGTGTCGAACAAGTAGGTGTAACTGTTGAGTTCTATGGTGGTGAACTAAATGGAGTCAGTTATAGTGATCCTGCTACTGTCAAAAAATATGCTAGACGCGCTCAATTAGGCGAAATTTTTGAATTAGATCGTGCTACTTTGAAATCCGATGGTGTTTTTCGTAGCAGTCCAAGGGGTTGGTTTACTTTTGGACATGCTTCGTTCGCTCTGCTCTTTTTCTTCGGACACATTTGGCATGGTGCTCGAACTTTGTTCAGAGATGTTTTTGCTGGGATTGATCCAGATTTAGATGCTCAAGTGGAATTTGGTGCATTCCAAAAACTTGGAGATCCAACTACAAAAAGACAAGTAGTTTGATACAATCTTTTATCTCTTAGTTTTCGCCTCTATTTTATTTTTGTGATTTTAGATAGGGTATGTAGATATCTTAATTTGAATCGCCACCTTTGACTTTGAATTTTGGTCTTTTTTTATCCAGGAGACGCTCCAAAAGAAACAGGTATGAAAGCTATAATTGTAAACCACGATTGAATTTATGGAAGCATTGGTTTATACATTCCTTTTAGTGTCAACTTTAGGAATCATTTTCTTCGCTATTTTTTTTCGAGAACCGCCTAAAATTCAAACTAAAAAGGTCAAATGATTTTTCAATATCTTAATTGAAGTAAAGAGCCTCCCAAAATTGGGAGGCTCTTTTATTTTAGTCTCTTTTAGTCCCCGTGTTCCTCGAATGGATCTCTTAGTTGTTGAGAGGGTTGCCCAAAAGCAGTATATAAGGCATACCCGGTAAAACTTACAAGTAAACCAGATATAAAGATGGCGACTAGGGTTGCTGTTTCCATTATTATATGATTTCAAGACCACAATGGATCTATGATAAGATCATTTATTTACAAGGGAATGGTATACAAAGTCAACAGATCTCAATTAATATAAATAGGATTCAATTTATGGCTACACAAAGCGTGGAGGGTAGTTCTCGATCTGGTCCAAGACGAACTGTTGTAGGGGATTTATTGAAACCATTGAATTCCGAATATGGTAAAGTAGCTCCTGGATGGGGAACGACTCCTTTAATGGGTATCGCAATGGCTCTATTTGCGGTATTCCTATCTATTATTTTGGAGATTTATAATTCTTCCGTTTTACTAGATGGAATTTCAATGAATTAGATTTACAAGAAACAATAAGGCCTAGCTTTTGAATACAAAATGAAAGACTTTTCTCGCGGATTTTGTATTCTAGTTTATTTTCATAGTTCGATCGTGAAATTTATTTCTGTATTTCTGAAATATGAGTGTGCGACTTGTTAGAATTGATCCTATATGATAGTACAGAAAGTGGGTCTGTCGTCTTGATAGAGATGCTTTTATACCTCGTCAGGTATTTATTTATAGTATCTGTAGCACGGAATATATGAAATAGATTTATAGAACTATGATTCATACTAAATATTCAGATCCCGTGATCGGACTCCAAAAAATTTCAAAGAGTTAGAAAAGGTATAAATTGAAAAATTTTTCTTCTTTCAAACTCTTTATCTATGTTTGATCAAAGCATAAACCTTTCTTTGGGTTTTTACTGATTCTATTTATTGATTGAATAAGTGATGATACAACGGTTCTTACTCAGAGAATCTTTGGGCTTAGTTTGAAGGTTTTATTAAAAAAATCATCGTGGTTCTAGTACGAATCTGAGGTTTCAATCGATTTCTAGGATTGTAACAAGAAAATTCCTATCAATTCAATAATAAAGAAAACAAGAAAATAATAAGGCTACATTCCATAAAAATATAGTACATAAAAATACTAAATCAAAGAAAAAAATGGGTAAATAGAAGATTCAAGAGGCCTGTAATAATCAACACCAAAAAAGGAATGAGCCGACTTGATATTTTGATATTATAACCACAAAGAAGAGTTTTCGGATTTTTCTTTTTTCGTATGGTCAAAAACTCTTGAATCATAGGATTAAGAAGTTTATCTATTACACATATTTGGTTGAACTAGTATTTTGTTGGTTCTGTTTGAGCCGTACGAGATGAAATTCTCATATACGGTTCTTGGGGGGGGAGTCTTTCTGGTTTACCTATCTCAATAAAGTCTATGATTGGTTTGAAGAACGTCTCGAGATTCAGGCGATTGCAGATGATATAACTAGTAAATACGTTCCTCCTCATGTTAACATATTTTATTGTTTAGGAGGAATTACGCTTACTTGTTTTTTAGTACAAGTAGCTACGGGGTTTGCTATGACTTTTTACTACCGTCCAACCGTTACTGAGGCTTTTGCTTCTGTTCAATACATAATGACTGAAGCGAACTTTGGTTGGTTAATCCGATCAGTTCATCGATGGTCGGCAAGTATGATGGTTTTAATGATGATCCTGCACGTATTTCGTGTGTATCTCACTGGTGGTTTTAAAAAACCTCGCGAATTGACTTGGGTTACAGGCGTAGTTCTTGCTGTATTGACAGCATCTTTTGGTGTAACTGGTTATTCCTTACCTTGGGACCAAATTGGTTATTGGGCAGTCAAAATTGTAACAGGCGTGCCGGAAGCTATTCCTGTAATAGGATCACCTTTGGTAGAGTTATTACGGGGAAGTGCTAGTGTAGGACAATCTACGTTGACTCGTTTTTATAGTTTACATACTTTTGTATTACCTCTTCTTACTGCTGTATTTATGTTAATGCACTTTCCAATGATACGTAAGCAAGGTATTTCGGGTCCTTTATAGAGAGTAATTTCTAGAGA